GAAATCTCTTCTTCTGTTCTGCTGATATAACTCGCAGAATGATTACCTGTGAGAAGCAGCGGAATGTTGATACTTTGTTTGATTCTAATCATAAGTAATCGAGTAGGGGAGGGGCTATCAAGACTTCACGATTAGCTTCTATCCCTAAGCTAAGGGAGTGTCTAATGAATGGATCTTGAATCAGATTGTAGAGCCTGATAGATAGGAAATCAGATTCAATTAAGAATTTTTGATTTGAAAGGGTCAAAAGTTTAGATACGACCGACTCGCGAGAATCTCTCAGGGTATCCAATCAAGATTGAATGGATAATTGCCTTTTAGATATAGAATTTTCTAAAAAAGGGGGCAAAAATAAAGAATTTCTTTTATTCTTTTATTAAAGCCAAGCCCTAGTCAAGCATCGCTCTTTCACATAGATAATTGGAAAGGAGAAGGGGGTACGGATTAGATCCAATTTAGGGATCTATCCCCTTTTATCCTTTTCTGTTTTTACTTACGAAAATAAAAAAAGAATGGGACTTCTTTTTTTTCTTTTTGGGGTCCCATTTACTTGGGATGTTACTACGTATCTTGCTTATGTTTCATTTTTCCCAATTCGAAATCAGAATTTATTTTGGTGATTGGTTTCTCAACAGTGTTCTGCCGGAATCCCTTTTTGACTATGCGCCATTGATTCCATTATTATTAGTGAGGAATAATGGAAGAATTCCTTTGTATTTCTAGAGGTAGGGGACATAATTCACATGGATATAGTAAGTCTCGCTTGGGCTGCTTTAATGGTAGTCTTTACATTTTCCCTTTCACTCGTAGTGTGGGGAAGAAGTGGGCTCTAAATACTAATTGATAATTGAGTTGAGGAATCAAACCGTATCAATATCAATTTTTTGAGAGATCGTTCTCAAACCCGTTTTGAACTATTCATTTTAATTAAAAAAAATATCTGAATTTTGAATCCAATTGAATTCCAATTGAGGAATCTATGATATGAAGCATACTCTTTCAAGCAAAGAGATATTTCAGTGATTCTCGTGTTTGTATTTCGAAAAGAAAGGGGTTCAGAGGATTCAAACAAATAGATGTAGCAAATTGGGTGTTATGTCAATTCCAGACAAATCTATACACATATAGAAAGACAATAGTGTAGATTGATCTAGAGAAACTGACTTTATTCGTTTTAGATTAAAAACTTTATAAACTAAGAAAGAAATCTAAATAGAGAGGTAGATAGTATGGTAAAAAGAAAGATTTATCTATTTCTTTCTTACCATACTACCAAATTCATAGAATATTGACGATTTTTGACTTCATCAATTTTTGATCAAAAATCAGAAGGAAAGTTTCAGTCCATTGAATTTGCAAATTCAACGGAATTAATCATTTTGACTGACTGTTTTTACGTAAATGATAAGTAGAAAAGCAGTAGGAACTAGAATAAATAGTGCAGTAGCGATAAATGCAAGAATATTGACTTCCATAATCTCATCCGTTTTTTTACTTCACAATAACTCGGGATTTAATCCCCTAGAGATGATAAACCTTTCGTCGGTAAATTCAATGAATGAATTACCTTTCAATGGTCTTCAATCAGATCAATATTATGAATAACAATATCAGATCTATCAAATAAATTTGTCGTCGAGACTTGAATAGTATAATATTATAACATAGGAAGTTATTTTATCCATACCGAATCCAAATCCAATTTGGATTTATGGCCCAATCAACCCAAAATTCCTTTATTTATCATTTTTTATAACCTATCTTACGTCTTATTTATACAATCAATCATCTGATAAAGCACCATCCGATTGCCCTTTCCCTTCTATTAGTCAACTAATTAGAAACCTAAAGAAAGAAGAAAAGTGAATAAAAAAAAAAGACTTAAGTTAGAAACGAAACTCCTTTTTTCTTTGGGAATGAAATTATGCCCCCAAAACCCTTTCCATAACATAGTTGATAGAAAGGGAAAAATGAAATGAATTGATGGATTTCTTGGATATTGGATGCGTCGGGACTGGCGGGGCTCGAACCCGCAGCTTCCGCCTTGACAGGGCGGTGCTCTAACCAATTGAACTACAATCCCAGCGAAATAAGGGATCTAGCATAAAGTTTGATTCTTTTTTCTCTTCGTATGGAGTATTTCGGAAGTACAAGGGGTTATACCATCTCATGGTAGATTGGCAAATTTTTGGGCCGAGCTGGATTTGAACCAGCGTAGACATATTGCCAACGAATTTACAGTCCGTCCCCATTAACCACTCGGGCATCGACCCAGGAAGAATCCATTTTAGGCTTATTCGTAATCCATGATCAACTTCCTTTCGTAGTACCCTACCCCCAGGGGAATTCGAATCCCCGCTGCCTCCTTGAAAGAGAGATGTCCTAAACCACTAGACGATGGGGGCCTACTTTCCCAAACGCCCTCATACTATGATCATAGTATGATCATTTTTTTGAAATTGTCAATATAATGGTATGATTAGATCCGAGGGATCTTTCT